TTTTGTATTTAAAAAAATTTTTGTTTTATTGGATTTAAAATTTAAATTTGTGTGAAAATTTATATTATTTTGTTTCTTTGAGTAATTTAGGTGCTCAGAATATAATAAGGACATAATAGAATATATTCTTCTTATTGATATTTAAGATCTTATCAAAAGAAGATTTATTTACATTATTCGTATTAAATAACATCCTTATTTATATAAGGTATAATAACCTAAATGGGAAAAATAAAAAGGTCTTAATATTAATAACATATGTACGTGTATTCCAATTATTTATTATTAACTTATGTAAGGTAAATAATTAAGACTAAGTTCTTATTATATGCTTATAGCATTACTACCTTAATTATACAGATTCCATTTGTAAGGAAAAAAAAAATGGAATCTGTATAATTAAGGTAGTAATGCTATAAATTAATCCAATGTTTGAGAAAAAACTATAAATATCATTAAAAGTTATTTGAATTGTTATGATAATTTAAAATTCTTTTGTTTTTATGGCATCCCTTTCGGTTACGGACAAACCGAAGAGTTTACCTCTTACCTGTTGAGGACAACGGTAATTGCATCCCCTTTCGGTTACGGACAAACCGAAGAATTTACCTCTTACCTGTTGAGGACAACATTAATTAAAGAAGTTTTGAGGTAAGAAAACTTTTTAATTTTTTTTTACTTATTTTATTATAAGTTTTAATTTGTTTATGAAACTGAAAGATTTGTACCTTTTTTTAAAATAAATGATGAAACTTTTATATTAATTTTTCGTTTATTTATTTGTTTGTACCGTATTTTATTATTAAAATATAAATTTTTGATTTTTGAGTTTTATTCTTGCTTAAGGTTGTTTATTTTAACATTAATCTATATGTGAATTTTTGTATTGTTAAAATTTCTTGATGGAGTTTATTAATAATTATGTTATGCAGTAGATAATATTATTAATATTAAGTTAATTTAGATTTAATAAATGTTATTAGATTTGGTCAAAGTTGTGCCAGCATCCGCGGTTATACAACAAAATCAAATAAACATTATTGGCTTTAAAGTAATTAACATTTAAATTTATAAATAGGAGTTGGAATATATTTAGGTGAAATATATAATATATTTTAAATTATATTTATGTAGTGTGATTTTTATGAAATTAAATTTATAAACTAGGATTAGATACCCTATTATTTTTATTGTGAAATTTTATAAGCTGGAGTATTAATAGTTATGATCTTGAAACTTAAAGAATTTGGCGGTATTATAGTCTATTTAGAGGAATCTGTTATGTAATCGATAGTCCACGTTGAACCTTACTTATATTATTTTTTTTGTATACCTCTGTTTAAGAATATACTTTTAGGTAAATTTTCTAAATATAAAAATATTTAAAATTTCAAGTCAAGGTGCAATAATATATAAGTTGAGTAATGGATTACAATAAATTTTATTTAAATGAATTATTATTGAAATGTAATTATGAAGGTGGATTTAATTGTAATTTTATGAAGATTGTTAAAATGATTTATAGCTCTATAATATGTACACATCGCCCGTCACTCTCGTTATTAAGATGAGATAAGTCGTAACAAAGTAGGTGTATCGGAAGATGTACCTAGAAAGTTTAATCAGATTAAATTTAAAGTTAAAATTTTCATTTACACTGAAATTATTTATCGTGCGATTCGATATAATCTGATATTAATAAAATTGTTATGTATATATTTATATTTTATTAGTCTTAATTAAGTAAATTAAAGTTATTGTAGAATAAATTAATTAAATTATTTTTACTATAGTTAATTAGTACTGTAAAGGAAATTTTGTAATTATATGTTATAATTAATTAAAGGTAATTTTGTTTATTGTATCTTGTGTATCAGAGTATATTTAAATATATTATAAAGTTTTGTTTCTCGAATTTAAAAGATTTAATTGAAAATATTAGTTATTGTTGCATAATTATTAATAATTTTTAGTTGGTAATGAAATGTTATTCGTTTTTAAGGATATCTAGTTTTTTAATAAATGAATTTAATTCAGAAAGTATAATTTATTAAATAATTTATTATTTTAATATTTTATAGTTTTAATTTTAAAAGGGATAAACTTTTTGAAATATAATTATAATAGTATGAAATGAAAAGGATTTTATAAATTTAGAGTTTGTTAATAATTAAAGGATGTTAAAATTTAATTCTTTATTTAAATGATTTTAAATTTTTATTTAATTTTTATATTAAAATGTTGAATTTAATTAAGAAATTTTAGAAAATATGATTTAATTAGTAAAATTTTGGTTTAATTTTGTTAGATTAACTGGTATGTTAATATGAAGAATTAGGCAAAAAAAAATTTGCTCACCTGTTTATTAAAAACATGGTTTCTTGTATTTGTTTAAGAAATTTAACCTGCCCACTGAATAAGTTTTTGAAGGGCCGCAGTATATTGACTGTGCAAAGGTAGCATAATCATTAGTCTTTTAATTGAAGGCTGGTATGAATGGTTGGATGAGGTAAATTCTGTTTTATATTAATTTGTATTGAATTTAGATTTTAAGTAAAAAGACTTAAATAATATTAAGGGACGAGAAGACCCTATAGAGTTTAATAAATATATCAATTAATTGAGTTAAAATTATAATTTTTGATTATTAAAAAGTTTATTTAATTGGGGTGATTAGAAGATAAATAAAACTCTTCTTTATTTTTAATAACATAATTAGTTGTTTGATCCATATTTAATGATTAAAAGATTAAATTACCTTAGGGATAACAGCATAATTCTTTTTGAGAGTTCATATCGAGAAGAGAGATTGTGACCTCGATGTTGGATTAAGATTAGTTTTGGGTGTAGATGTTCAATAACTAGGTCTGTTCGACCTTAAAAATCTTACATGATCTGAGTTTAAACCGGCGTAAGCCAGGTTGGTTTCTATCTTTAATTGATTTAAGTATTTTAGTACGAGAGGACCAGATATTTAAAATAATTTTTGCTTTTAAAGAATGCTATTAATTGAACTATTTTGGCAGAAGTAAGTGCAACAGATTTAGAATCTGTAAATATAATTAATAATTATAGATAGTAAATGTTAAGAAAAGAATTAATTATATTAATAGTAGTTGGTTTAATTTTAATTATTTTTGTTATAGTAGGAGTAGCTTTTTTTACTTTATTGGAACGTAAGGTATTAGGGTATATTCATTTACGCAAAGGTCCTAATAAAGTTGGATTTGTTGGTATTTTACAACCTTTTAGAGATGCAATTAAATTATTTTGTAAGGAACATATAAATCCTTCGGTTTCTAATTATTTATTGTATTATGTTTGTCCTGTATTTTCTTTATTTTTATCTTTAATTTTATGAATATTAATACCATATATAAGAGGATTATTAACTTTTAATTTGGGTATATTTTTTTTTCTAGTTTGTACTAGAATAGGTGTTTATACTGTTATATTAGCTGGATGATCATCTAATTCTAATTATGCTTTATTAGGAGGACTTCGTGCAGTAGCACAAACAATTTCTTATGAGGTGAGATTAGCTTTAATTTTACTATCTTTTGTTTTTTTAGTTGGAAGATATTCATTACTTGATTTTTTTTATTTTCAAATAGGAATTTGATTTTTATTTTTGTGTTTACCATTATGTAATGTATGATTTGTTTCATGTCTTGCTGAAACTAATCGAAGTCCTTTTGATTTTGCTGAAGGTGAATCTGAATTAGTTTCTGGATTTAATGTTGAGTATGGTAGAGGTGGATTTGCTTTAATTTTTTTGAGAGAATATTCTAGAATTTTATTTATAAGTATATTAATATGTGTAATTTTTTTTGGGTCAAATTTGAATTCTTTTACTTTTTATTTAAAATTGATTTTTATTGCATTTTTATATATTTGAGTACGAGGAACTTTACCTCGTTATCGTTATGATAAATTAATGTATCTGGCATGAAAAAGATTTTTACCTTTATCATTGAATTTTTTGTTTTTTTATTTAGGATTTAAAATTTTCTTTTAAAGGTTAAGATAAGTATAAAATTAAGTTAATAAGGGAATTAAACCCTTTCACTATGATTTCAAAACATAAGCTTATTCATTAAGTTTATAACTTATTGATTAAGAATTTCATCTCATATTTTAATAACTAGAGGATTTATAATATAGTAAATAAAGTATAAAATGGTTAATAATTGACCTGTTAAAATATAAGGATCTTCTACTGGCCGAGCCCCAATTCATGTTAAAAGAATTACAATTACTACTATTGATCAAAATATAAATTGGTTAATAGGATAATATTGTAATCCTCGGGAATTTGTAATAGTTAAAGGTATAAAAAATAGAATTGCAATTGATATAACTAGGGCAATTACTCCTCCTAATTTATTTGGAATGGATCGTAAAATTGCATAAGCGAATAAGAAGTATCATTCTGGTTGAATATGAACTGGAGTAACTAAAGGGTTTGCTGGAATAAAATTATCAGGGTCTCCTAAAATATAAGGTTCTTTTAGGGATAAAGTGGATAAAAGTATAAATAAAATAATAAAACCAAAAATGTCTTTAAATGTGAAATAAGGGTGAAAAGGAATTTTATCAATATTACTATTTAATCCTAATGGATTGTTAGAACCTGTTTGATGAAGAAATAATAAGTGAATTATAACTGCTGCTGCAACAATGAATGGTAATACAAAATGAAAGGTGAAGAAACGATTTAATGTTGCATTATCTACTGCAAATCCACCTCAAACTCATTGTACTAAATCAATTCCTAGGTAAGGAATAGCTGATAATAAATTAGTAATTACTGTAGCTCCTCAAAAGGATATTTGACCTCAAGGTAATACATATCCTATAAATGCTGTTGCTATTACTAAAAATAGAATTAAAACCCCTGTTGTTCATGTAAAATAATATTTATATGATCCGTAATATATTCCACGTCCAATATGTAAATAAATGCAAATGAAAAATATAGAGGCACCATTAGCGTGAAGTGTTCGTAATAATCACCCATAATTTACATCTCGACAAATATGTGCTACTCTTGAAAATGCTAAATCGATATGGGCTGAGTAATGTATAGCTAAGAATAATCCTGTTATGATTTGAATTCCTAAACATAATCCTAATAAGGAGCCAAAATTTCATCAGGATGAAATATTTGAAGGGGTAGGTAAATCAACCAAGGCATTATTAGAAATTTTAATTAATGGATGAATTTTACGTAAAGGTTTATGCATTAGTTTATTTGTCGTAAAGGTCCTTTATAAATATTAATAATTTTAACAACTGCAATTAATGTTAAAAATAAATATGATGCAATTAAAATAGTAATTATGTTAATAGGTTGATTATATATTTTTAATAAAAAGTTGTTAGAAATTAATCTTAAAGTTAATCTATTTTCTATATTTTCATGGATATTTCTAGGATAATAAGGATGAATAGAATAGATTAAAACAAAAATTAAAGGCAAAAAAATAATTCTGAATAAAATTTTATTTGAATAGAAAAATATTTCATTTGAGGCTAATCTAGTAACATATATAAATAAAACTAGTATTCCTCCTAAATAAATTAAAAGTAATACATAAGAGAATCAAAATCTTAAAGATATGAAACCTCTAATAAGACATATGGAAATTGTTTGTAAAAATAAGATTAATCCTATTGATAATGGATGATTTAAAAATAAAAAAATAATTCTTAAAGTAGTTCTTAATCTTAATAATATATATATAATATCAAAGGGTAGTTTAAACAAAATATTAGTTTTGGAAATTAATGATAAGATTTTCTTTCCTTTGAAGTTTTAAAAGTGAAACTTATTTTTGGTTTACAAGACCAATGTTTTATAATAAACTATTAAAACATTAATGTTAATAATATTTTATTTTATGTTTTTTTGTGGTTTATGGGTATTTTCTTCTAAACGGAAGCATTTATTAATAACTTTATTGAGATTGGAATTTATTGTTTTAATTTTATTTATTATTTTGTATTATTATGTAATGTTAATAAGAGGTGAATTATATATAACAATATTTTTTTTATCTTTTGCGGTTTGTGAGGGTGCTTTGGGTTTATCAATTTTAGTTTCTATAATTCGTACTCATGGAAATGATTATTTTAATAGTTTTGGTTTATTACAATGTTAATATATATATTTTATTTAATTTTTTTGATCCCTTTATGTTTTATGAATATGAGTTGATGATTAATTCAAAATTTATTATTTTTTATTTCTCTAATATTTTTAATAAATGTTGATTTTTTTTATTGAAGAGGATTAAGTTATATTTTTGGGTATGATTATTTATCTTATGGTTTAGTATTATTAAGATTCTGAATTTGTGTATTAATAATTACTGCAAGTTACTCAGTTATTCGATATAAATTTTATAATAATTTATTTTTATTTATGATTTTATTATTATTATTTATGTTATATTGTACTTTTTGTAGTTTAAATGTAATTTCATTTTATTTTTTTTTTGAAGGTAGTTTAATTCCAACTTTATTTTTGATTTTTGGCTGAGGGTATCAACCTGAACGATTACAAGCTGGAATTTATTTACTTTTTTATACTTTATTTGCTTCACTACCTTTATTATTAGGAATTATATATATCTATGATAATTTAAATTGTTTAGTATTTACTATATTTTATTTAAGAGATTTTATGAATCTCTATTTATATTTAAGAATAATTTTAGCATTTTTAGTTAAAATACCAATATATTTGGTTCATTTATGATTACCTAGGGCACATGTAGAAGCTCCTGTATCGGGATCAATAATTTTGGCTGGTGTTTTATTAAAGTTAGGTGGATATGGTTTATTACGAGTTTTTGAATATTTAATAAAAATTGGTATATTGATTAATATATTTTGGTTATCTATTAGAATAGTTGGAGGATTTTTAGTGAGATTAATATGTTTACGCCAAGTTGATATAAAATCTTTGATTGCATATTCTTCTGTTGCTCATATAGGTCTGGTAGTAGGAGGTTTAATAACTTTAAATGTATGAGGTTTTTATATAACTTTTGTTTTAATAATTGCACATGGTTTATGTTCTTCTGGTTTATTTTGCCTAGCCAATATTAGCTATGAACGTTTAGGTAGACGAAGATTATTAATTAATAAAGGATTATTAAATTTGATACCTAGTATATCTCTTTGATGATTTTTACTTTGTTCATGTAATATAGCAGCACCTCCTTCTTTAAATTTATTAGGAGAAATTGGTTTATTTAATAGAATAGTAGGTTGAATGTGAATAGTAATATTATTTCTTATATTAATTTCTTTTTTTAGTGCTGCTTATACTCTTTATTTATATTCTTATAGTCAACATGGAATTTATTATTCTGGTATTTATAATAGAGTTAGTGGTTATTGTCGTGAATATTTATTATTAATATTACATTGATTACCTTTAAATTTATTAATTTTGAAAAGAGATTTTGTATTAATTTGATTTTAAGAATTACTTAAGTAGTTTAAATAAAATTGTGATTTGTGGTGTCATAGATATAAATTATTATTATCTTAGGTTATGATATATTTGTCATTATGTTTTATTAGATTTTTTTCACTTTTGTTTTTTTCATTAATTAGATTTAGATTAAGTATATTTTTTATTATAAATGATTTAGTATATTTTATTGAGTGAGAAATTGTTAGATTAAACTCTACTTCAATTGTTATAACATTATTATTGGATTGAATATCTCTATTATTTATAAGATTTGTCATATTAATTTCATCTTTAGTAATTTTATATAGTGAAGATTATATAAGTGGGGATATTACATTAAATCGATTTATTTTTTTGGTTTTAATGTTTGTTTTATCAATAATATTTTTAATTATTAGACCAAATTTAATTAGAATTTTATTAGGTTGAGATGGATTAGGATTAGTATCTTATTGTTTAGTAATTTATTATCAAAATGTAAAATCTTATAATGCTGGTATATTAACTGCTTTATCAAATCGGGTAGGAGATGTTGCCTTATTAATAGCAATTGCTTGAATATTAAATTTTGGAGGTTGAAATTATATCTATTATTTAGATTGTATATTAAATAATTATGAGATATGTTTAATTTCATTTTTAGTTGTTTTAGCAGGGATAACAAAAAGAGCTCAGATTCCTTTTTCAGCTTGATTACCTGCAGCTATAGCTGCTCCTACTCCAGTTTCAGCTTTAGTTCATTCTTCAACTTTAGTTACTGCTGGGGTATATTTATTAATTCGTTTTAGTAAAGCTTTTCCAAATTGATTATTAAATTTTTTACTAGTAATTTCTGTTTTAACAATATTTATATCTGGTTTAGGTGCTAATTTTGAATATGATTTAAAGAAAATTATTGCTTTATCTACTTTAAGACAATTGGGTTTAATAATGAGAATTTTATCTATAGGTTTTGCTGATTTGGCTTTTTTTCACTTGTTAACTCATGCTTTATTTAAAGCATTATTATTTATGTGTGCTGGAATGGTAATTCATAATGTGAAAAATTTTCAAGACATTCGTTTTATAGGAAATTTATCTATTTTTATACCTCTAACTTCTGCTTGTTTTATAACCTCTAATTTTGCTTTATGTGGTATACCTTTTTTAGCTGGTTTTTATTCAAAGGATATAATTTTGGAATTGATTTCTATAAGAAATTTAAATATATTTATGTATTTTATATATTTTTTTTCAACTGGGCTAACTGTGTGTTATTCATTTCGATTATTTTATTATGTTTTATGAGGGGAATTTAATTTGGTACCAATATTTAAATTAAGAGAAAAAAGATGAATAATAATTTATGGGATATTAGGATTAATAATTTTTGCAGTAATTGGAGGAAGTATATTGAATTGAATAATTTTTTTAACTCCTTATTTTATTTGTTTACCTTTTATAATAAAAATAATACCAATTTTTGTTAGATTATTAGGATTGTGATTAGGAAGAATTTTATTTAAATATAGATTAAATTATTATTTTAATATATTTAAGTATTATAGTGTAATTATTTTTTCAGGATCTATATGATTTATACCTTTAATTTTTACTAAGGGGGTTAATGAATTACCTTTAAAAATTGGATTGAATTCGATCAAATATATTGATTTAGGCTGAAGAGAATATTTTGGTACTCAAAATTTATATTTTGTTCTGATAAAAATAAGAAGAGTTAATCAGTGATTTCAGACTAATGATTTAAAATCTTATTTAATTATTTTCTTAATTGGTTTAATTTTAGTTATATTTATTATTTATTCAAATATCTTATATTAGAGTATAACATTGAAGCTGTTATTGAGATAATTTTATCTTTGAATAAATTTATAAAAATTTAGATTTTATTTTTACAATGAAAATGTAATGTTTTATTTTAAACTATATAAATATAAGATGTAAATGGAATTAAACCACTTGAATAACAAGTTAGCAGCTTTTATTCGGTCAACACATCTTTTTAATTGGAAAATAATTTCAATTATATCATTAACAATGATATACCTCTTTTTTGGTTTCAATTAAAAATAAGGATATATTTATATCTTACTATCAGGTCGAAACTGATTACAATTTATTTGTTTCTTACTTAAATTAAGGAAAATTGAGAAATTCAATACTTTTTGAATGCAAATCAAATGTTATATTTAACTATAACCCTAGTTTGATAATTAAGAAGCTCATTCAAGAGATCCTTGATTTCATTCATGATATAAACCTATTGTTAAAATAAAAAGGAATATAATTCTTGTAACTGTTCAAATTATTATATTTGATTTAAAAGGAATAATAGTTATTGGTAAGATAAGTGCAATTTCTACATCAAAAATTAAGAAAATAATGGCAATTAAGAAAAATCGTAAAGAGAAAGGTAATCGTGAAGATCTAATTGGGTCAAATCCACATTCAAATGGAGATCTTTTTTCTCGGTCTTCAATATTTTTTTTTGAAAGGAAATTAGTTAATATTATTACGATAAAGGAAATTGTTATAATAATAATTGATATGAAACTAAGAATTTGAATTATTTATTCTATATGTAATTAGACTTTTTGATTGGAAATCAAATATACTTTTTATATTAAATAAATATTTATCTACCTCATCAATAAATTGAAACATATAAAAATAGTCATACCACATCAACAAAGTGTCAGTATCAGGCGGCTGCTTCAAAACCAAAATGATGTTTGGAAGTGAAATGTATAAATAATATGCGTGATAAACATGTTATTAAGAATGTTGTACCAATAATTACGTGAAGTCCATGAAATCCTGTTGCTACAAAGAAAGTTGATCCAAATACTGAGTCGGCAATAGTAAAAGGTGCTTCATAATATTCATATAATTGAAGGGCTGTAAAATATAATCCTAATATGACAGTAAAAATTAATCCTTGTATTGCTTGATTATAATTATTTTCTAATAAACCGTGATGACTTCATGTAATAGTAATACCTGATGCAAGCAAAACTGTTGTATTTAATAAAGGCACTTGAAGTGCATTAAAAGGGATAATTCCTAAAGGAGGTCAAGAGGATCCTAATTCAATAGCAGGTGCAAGACTTCTGTGATAGAATGTTCAAAAGAATGAAACAAAAAAGAAAACTTCTGATACAATAAATAAAATTATTCCTCATCGTAATCCTGTTATTACTTCTTTAGTATGACATCCTTGGTAAGTTCTTTCTCGAATTACATCTCGTCATCATTGAATTGTAGTTAATGTTAAAATTAATATTCCTATAAATATTAATTTTTCGTTAAATTCGTATGAAAATTTAATAAATCCTAATATTGCTACTATAATTCTAAAAGCTGCTACAATTGGTCATGGACTATAAGTGACTAAGTGGTATGGGTGATTAGTATGTATTGACATTATTAATTAACTTCTCTAGAATATAAAGTTCTTAACACTGCAAAGACATAAGATTGAATAATAGCTACTGCAGATTCTAATGTTAAAAGTAGAATTTGTGTGAAGATTAAAATTGGTGTTAATGATAATATTATATTTCTTCCTGTATTTCCTAAAAGTGTTATTAAAAGGTGACCTGCAATTATATTGGCTGCTAATCGAATAGCTAATGTCCCAGGACGAATAATATTACTAATTGTTTCAATACATACTATAAATGGTATAAGAAGACCTGGGGTACCTTGTGGTACTAAATGAGCAAATATATATTTGGTATTATTAATTCAACCATAAAGTATGAAACTTAATCATAATGGTAAAGCAAGAGATAATGTTATTACTATATGACTTGTTCTTGTGAAAATGTAAGGAAATAGTCCTATAAAATTATTATATAAAATAATTGAAAAGATTGAAATGAAAATGAATGTTGAACCTTTATTAACTTTCTTTTTTCCAATTAATAATTTAAATTCTTCATGAAGTTTATTAATAATTAAATTTCATAAAATTGTTATTCGAGAAGGAATTAATCATAAAGATATTGGAATTAAGAAAAGACCAATAAAGGTTCTTAATCAATTAATTGATATATTTATAATATTGGATGAGGGGTCAAAAACTGAAAATAGATTAGTTATCATTTTCAAATTAGGGTTGTAGTTATTTTTTTTAATGAGGTAAATGATGAAGTTTTATTGAAAGAGGTATAGAAATTTATTACATTAAATAAAATTAATAAAATTGAGAAGAATGAAAAAAGTATTAATCAATTTAAAGGTATTATTTGTGGGATAAAGATGTATTAGATTTTAATAATTTTAGTATGACATACTAATGTTATTTATTTAACTAACTTCTTATATCATCAGAAGTAATTGCTATATTACTATAATCTGGTTTAAGAGACCATTACTTGCTTTTCAGTCATCTGATGATTCAGATATATTTGAAATTCAGTTTAGAAAGTCATTAGTTAGGGTTCTTTCAATTACAATGGGTATAAATCTGTGATTGGCCCCACAAATTTCTGAACATTGTCCATAAAAGATTCCAGGACGATTAAATCAAAATGTTGCTTGATTTAATCGTCCTGGAGTGGCATCGGCTTTAACACCAATACTTGGGATTGTTCAGGAATGAATTACATCTTCTGATGTAATTAGAATTCGTGTTAAGGTATTTATTGGTAAAGTAGTTCGATTATCAACTTCTAGTAATCGAATATTAAAAGAATTTATTTCATTTTGTGGAATTATATAAGAATCAAATTCAATATCATTGAAATCTGAATATTCATAACTTCAATATCATTGATGACCAATGGTTTTTAAAGTTAGTGTAGGGTTAGAATTTTCATCAATTAAGTATAAAATACGAAGAGAAGGTAATGCAATGAAGATTAAAACTACAGCTGGTAAAACTGTTCAAAGACTTTCTAAATATTGACCGTCTATAACATGACGATCAATAAATTTATTTGTTATTAAGGACAAAATTATGTAACCTACTGTAGTTACAATTATTATGATAATAAATATAGAATGGTCATGAAAATATATTAATTGTTCTATTAATGGTGAGGCACTATCCTGTAAACCTAAATTTGCATATGTAGCCATTGGTTCTAAAAAAAGTTTAAGACTTTATATGTGGAGCTTAAATCCACTGCACTTACTTCTGCCATATTAGATGAATAATTATTTGGTAATTAGAGTTAATTCATTATATGTGTGTTCTGCAGGAGGAAAGTTATGTACTCATTCAATTGAACTATTTATTTGAGATGAAAATAAAGTTGGTCGATTAGAACTTATTCTTTCTCATAGAATAAAAATAAATATAATTACTGCAATGAATGAAATTATTGATCCTATAGATGATATAATATTTCATGAAGTATATGCATCAGGATAATCTGAATATCGTCGAGGTATACCTGCTAATCCTAAAAAGTGTTGTGGAAAGAATGTTAAATTTACTCCTATGAATATAGTAAAAAATTGACTTTTTAATCATATGGGATTTAAAGTTAATCCTGTAAATAGTGGATATCAATGAACGAATCCTGCTATGATAGCAAAAACTGTTCCTATAGAAAGTACATAATGAAAGTGAGCTACCACATAATAAGTATCATGAAGAATAATATCAATAGCGGAATTTGCTAAGATTACACCTGTTAAGCCTCCAACTGTGAATAGAAAAATAAAACCTAATGCCCATAATGATGCTGGGCTGTGAACTATTTTGGATCCATATATTGTTGCAAGTCAACTAAAAATTTTAATTCCAGTTGGTACTGCAATAATTATAGTTGCTCCTGTAAAATAAGCTCGTGTATCTACATCTATTCCTACTGTAAATATATGATGTGCTCAAACAACAAATCCTAGAAACCCAATTGCTGATATTGCTCAGATTATACCATAATTTCCAAAAGATTCTTTTTTTCCTCTTTCATGTGAAATAACATGAGAAATTATTCCAAATCCTGGAAGAATTAAAATATAAACTTCTGGGTGACCAAAAAATCAAAATAAATGTTGATAGAGAATAGGATCTCCTCCCCCTGCAGGGTCAAAGAAAGAAGTATTTAAATTTCGATCAGTTAATAATATAGTAATTGCTCCAGCAAGTACTGGTAATGAGAGTAATAATAAAAGTGCTGTAATACCAACTGATCAAACGAAAAGGGGAACTTGAGTTTGATTTATATATAATGGTTTTATATTAATTATAGTTGTGATAAAGTTTACTGCTCCTATAATTCTTGATATACCTGCAAGATGTAAAGAGAAGATTGTTAAATCTACAGCAGGTCCTGCATGAGCAATTCTTGCTGATAGAGGTGGATATACAGTTCAACCAGTTCCCGCCCCACTTTCAATAGTACTTCTAATTAATAGTAATAAAATTGATGGTGGGAGAAGTCAAAATCTTATATTATTTATTCGTGGAAAGGCTATATCTGGAGCCCCTAATATTAATGGTACAAGTCAATTTCCAAATCCACCAATTATAATTGGTATTACTATAAAAAAAATTATAATAAAGGCATGTGCAGTTACAATAACATTATAAATTTGATCATCCCCAATTAAGGAACCTGGTTGGCTTAATTCAGTTCGAATTAAAATTCTTAATGATGTTCCAAGCATACCAGCTCAAGCACCAAAAATAAAATATAACGTTCCAATGTCTTTATGGTTAGTTGAGAATAATCATCGTTGCAATTTACTGGTAAAATGGCTGAGGTTATATAGGTAGTAGATTGTAAATCTATTTAGGAGCAAATTATTTCTCTTTTACCAGGTTTTATATTCAAATATGATATTAGAATGCAATTCTAAAGGTGTATTTTTAATACTAAGACTTAAAGATGAAAATTTTTCTTTATTTATAACTTTGAAGGATATTAGTTTAATTTAACTTAAAGTCTTTAATATATTAATATAATTAATGTGCAAACTAATATTCCAAATAATAAGATTGTTAAAGAAAATATTATTATTTTTGAATATGTATATTTAGGATAAATTGAAATGGTTCATAAAATTTCTGAATTTGTAATTATTAGTGTTGTGTATATTATTCGTATGTAATAATATAATGTTAATAGAGATGATATAATTAAAATAATTGATGTAAAGATTATTAAATTTTGTGCTATAAATTGAATTGTAATTCATTTGGGAAAGAATCCTAAAAAAGGAGGTAATCCTCCTAAAGATATTATGGTAATAAATAATATGAATTTAATAATTTTTTGGTTATTTATTGAATTAAAGGATTGTGAAATGTAGGATAAACTAGTTATTGCTGTTAATAATATAATTGAAATAATATTAATGGTGTAAATAGTGAAATATATTAATCATAAATTTGAACCTATAATTATGGTTGTTAATATTCATCCAATATGATTAATTGATGAAAATGAAAGGATTTTACGTAAAGAAGTTTGATTTAATCCACCAGTAGCTCCTATAAAAGCTGATGAAGTAATTACAATTTGAATAAATAAATTGTTAGTTAATATGTATGAAATTAATATTAATGGAGCAATTTTTTGGATTGATAAAATAATGAAGCAATTTATTCATGAGAGGCCTTCAACTACTGATGGTAATCATCAATGAAAAGGAGAGGCTGCAATTTTTATTAAGAGGGGAATTATAATATAATCATTTCATATTCTAATTTTTGTTAAGTAAAATATTTCATGAATATTAGTTTTTAAGAGGATTAAAAATAAAAGAGTGGATGATGCAATTGCTTGAATTAGGAAATATTTTAAAGAGGCTTCTGTGGAAAATATATTTTTATTTGAGGAGAGTAACGGAATAAAAGAAAGTAAATTAATTTCTAAGCCTATTCATGCTCCTATTCAAGAGTTTGCACATAGTGAAATTATAATACCTCTAATTAATGTTCTTGAAAAAAGAATTTTAGTTGAATTATTAGGAATCAGAAAAAAGAGAAATTTACTCTATAGTTGATAAATAAACTCATTAATTTTTTTATTTATTTTTCTCAGTAATTCTTTTTATAAAAAAAATTATTTTATTGGTTTTAAAGTAATAAAAGTTGTGAATTTACCTCTTACCTGTTGAGGACAACGGTAATTGCATCCCTTTCGGTTACGGACAAACCGAAGAGTTTACCTCTTACCTGTTGAGGACAACGGTAATTGTAGAAAATAAGTAGGAAAGAGAGATGACCTCTATAAACGGGGTATGAACCCATTAGCTTAAAATTTAGCTTACTTTCTTGTATTTTGGTGTACGGTGCACAAAAATTTTTGATATTTTAGGATATAGTTTAATTCTGTAAAATATAATGTGTAGTAAAAGTAATAAGTTACATTATTTACCCTATCACGATAATCCTTTTAAATCAGGCATTTTACT